AAAAATTTATTATAAAGAATATAAATAAAAATTTTTAATATAAATAAAGAATAAATTTGAATTTATTACAATAGCTGAAAAAAGGAATTGAACCTTTATTTTACCATCATGAATAGTAAGTTTTAACCATTTAAACTATTTCAGCTTAATTAATTTAAAAAATAATTTAATTAAATTTTATTTATTTAAATTATTTTGAAGAGTTAGAAGGAAAATATATCTATAAAACTAATTAAGTTCATATATTTTAAAATTAATACAAAATTGTATTAATAAATATCGCTGATTCTTTCTAAATATTAATAAGTCTAAGCATAAGAATTAAAATTTGCACATTTAAATAATAAAACTAATTTAATAAATTAATTTAAATTTTTTTAATAATTTTATTTACAAAAGTATTTGATATAATAATATTTATTGTTTAAATGAATATTTTTCTGTATTTTTATCTAAAGATTATTCTATCTTTATTAATATACTATTAATTAAAACTTTTTATTTTTAATTTAAAATTTTATTTTAGACCTAGAACTTTAACTTAAAATCTAATATATAAAAAAATTTATATAAAATTTTACAGCTTTAGATATCTTAACTCATTCTTAATAAAATTTATTATATAATTGAAAATAAAATTATAAAATTTATTATATAATTGAAATTAAATTTATAAAATTAAATTAATTAAGGGTAAAATCAGAGATTTGAACTCTGAACAGCGTCGCCACAAGACGTTATTTTGCCAATTAAACTAATTCTACCTTATTTATTATAAATTTAAGTTTCTTTAATAAAATTAATTATTAATTAAATAAATTTTATATTAAATATATTTAACATATATTTAAATTATTATTTATATTTTTATAAATATAAATTTGGTTAATAAATTATTTTTATATCTAAATATTCTTTTAATTTAAATTTTTAAATAAATAATATAAATTTAAAGGGGGTTATGTGAAAATAAAATTTATAATTTAAAGAGAAAATTCTCAAATTATATTAAATTTTTATCTGTAGCTAAATCCATTAAAGTATTTTCAGCTATTCCTATTATAGGAACTATTATTAAAAATCAAGAAAAATAAAATGCTGTAGCAAATTGTCCTACTTCTACAAAAGGACTTTCTGGATGTTGAGAACCAATTCACATTAATATTACAAAATTTACAATAAAGAATCATTGAGCTAATTTCATAGCTGGTCTAAATTGACTACCTCTTATTCTAGATACATCAGTTAAAGGTAATATTAATAAAATTAATAATGAACCAAACATAGCTATAACTCCTAATAATTTATTAGGAATAGATCTTAATATAGCATAAAATGGTAATAAATATCATTCAGGTACTATAGAAGGAGGTGTACTCATAGGATTAGCTGGTATATAATTATCACTATGTCCTAATAAATTAGGATAGAAGAAAACTATTACAGATAAAGCTAAAAAAAATGCAAAAATAGTTACAAGATCTTTAAATGTAAAATAAGGATGCATTGCATATCTATCTCCATTTGAAGATAATCCATTAGGATTATTTGATCCATGTGTATGCAGAGCCATTAAATGAGCTACTGCTAAAGCAGCTAATAAAAAAGGTAATAAGAAATGAAGAGAGAAAAATCTATTAAGTGTAGCATTACTTACACTAAATCCACCTCAAATTAATTCTACTAAATCTTGTCCAAAAAAAGGTACGGCGGATAATAAATTAGTAATTACTGTTGCCAAATCTTTAATTTACCTATTCTAGCTTAAGCTTATATGTTTAAAACAAGTAAATCATGTACATTATTATCTTATTTTTAAATTAATTATATTATAAATTTTAAGGGTTATAGAAACATATAAAATAGAATAATAAATTCTGTGTTACTTTATTATGTTTACTCTTTTATTCTAAAGAAATCATTTATCTTATTAAAGGGGGTAAATTAATTTAATAAAAAATCTAAATTTTTATATTATTATAAATGGTAATAACTCATAATAATTAAAATTAATTGATCAATATCATTCGAATTTAATTGATCAGGAGGAAATAACTGAATTATATCTCATAATTCTCTTGGAGTGATCCTAAATTCAATCATTGCTTCACTATAAACACTTAATAAATCAAAAAATTTTCAATCTTGAAGAACATGACCTGGAGGACTGAAAAGAGGATCTAATTCGGGAATAGATCAATTAACATTTAATATCTCTTGAGCATCTGAACTACTATCACTAAAAACACTACTATCAGTATTAGAGCTACTATCAGTATTAGAGCTACTGTCAGTATTAGAAGTATTGTCAATACTAGAGACATTATTATTATTAGAAAATATACTATCTTCACTTGTATCAGAAGAACTGTCTGAGAAATTTAGTGAATTTAAATAATCATCTGATAGTCGATCCATTATTCCTTCTGTGATATAACTTAAATAAGTGTTTTCAGGAGCCATAATATTATTAGTGTCTTCTAAAACAGTAATAATATTATCTTCAGAAGCAATACTACTATTATCTGTTGAGTTATTTTCTGCAAGTTCTTCAATATTAATTATTGTTGAAGCTGCAATAACTTTTGTTGAGGAAAAGATTTGGTTTTTGTTAGTCTTTATTTTTCCTTTAAAGCTAGCAATCTTATATATAACTTTAAGTAAATTATATATGTAATAACTTAATATTAATACAGTACCTGGTGAGGCAACGAATATGTATCAGATATTTTGTAAAATTGTGTTTATTATCATTATTATTTTTTAATTAAGATTTATTGCTCAACTTTGTTATATACATTCTTATTGTTTGTTGAAAAATGTTTAATGGTAATACATATTTAGAAAATATATAAATTAAACAAGCTAAAACTAAAAATGAGAATGAGAATTGGTTAACAAAATAAAATGGTATTAATTGAGGCATTAAATCCTTTTTTTTTTAATTAGATCTCAAAAGAAATAAACAGAATTTGTTTTATTTTTATTAGAGAACTGTCTCTGCATATTAAGCAATTTTAAATTTATTACTAATTTAATAAATTATTTTAAATGAGACATCGATTGAATTTATATAAATAAATTCTATTTAAAAATTTTTTAAATTAAAGAAATATTCTTCAATTATAGGGGTAAGAGGGGTGAATAAGTAAAAAAGTTAATGAATTATTAAATAATTCATTAACTCTTTTATATTTAACTAAATTTATTTGACATTAAATCTTTTTATTAATTAAAAACCCTTAAAATTTAGAATATAAATATAATGCCTTGTGCTTCATTATATTTTAGTAAATATAATTTTTTATGTTTCATTATATTTCTACTTTCTAATGAATAAAGATTTCGACTGTACATTAAGCATCATTTCAGACACCCACTGATGATCCAGTCTGTCGCGATATTTTACTCTACCGACGGTCTTAATGCTAAACAAACATTTTTGACCTGTTTTCATCAGTATCGCTATTAAATTTTTTATATAAATTTTTAGTAAAAATTGCTTTATATTTAATTTAATAACTATATATATATATATATTTTAATTTAATTTATATTTTAAATAAGGTATAAAAAATGGAGATACTATAATTTTCAGATTTGTCATTGATTCTTTACATATACAAATCATATATTGATCTTTATTACCTGAGGATTGAATATAAGCTTTAATATTAAAATTATTCTTTAAAGCTTTTATAAGAAGTAAACAATCATCATAAGAAAATAAAAACATATTTATTTTAAATTCTTTATTTACTTTACCTCCACTAAACATAATTCAAATAGCTAAAGCTAAAGGAGTTAAATATTTCTCAATAGATTTAGGTACATGTTTTATGTTATTATTGTATCATAGATCATATATTCAATTAAAACTAGTATAATTTAAAGTTGTAAATTTTATTACTTTTTGTATTTTACCTTTATTACTTAACTTAGTTGTAATTAAAGGTAAATTAGAATTACAATAACCAAATTCAGATAATAATAGATATAAAAAGAAAGTATATTTAACATAGACACCTTTTTGACAAAAATAAAATTTTGTACCTTGTCAGAAGAATGATCCTTTTTGACCTTGAGCATTTGCCAGAAGAGATCCAAATATAATTGAAATAATAATTTGATCATGAGGACCTATTCTACTAATACCTTTACATCTATTTATTTTAAATTCTTTATTTATATAAATAGGTGTTATTAACAATAAAAATAAACAAATTAAATATATATAATATATTTGAGGCTTATAAAGAGCACCTCATAAACTCATTTGACCATAAGGTAATACATATCCTAAAAAAGCTATAGCCATCATTAATATTAAAATTATTACTCCTATACTTCATACTAATATTCTAGGTGATTTATAAGAACTATAATATAAACCTCTAGCTATATGAGCATAAACAAAAATAAAGAAGAATGAAGCTACATTTGCATGTGTATATCTTAAAATTCAACCGGCATTAACATCTCTCATTATATGTTCTACACTATTAAAAGCAAAATCTACATGAGGTTGATAATGCATTGCTAAAAATACTCCTGTTAATATTTGTATTATTAAACAAGTTCCTAATAAAGAACCAAAATTTCATAAATAAGAAATATTAGCTGGTTGAGGTGAATCTACAACATAAGAATTTAATAATCTTAATAAAACATTAGTTTTTAATAATCTCATTTGTATTTATATTTTATTATTAATCTTTATTTATATATATATTTTTTAATCTTATTATATTTTTATATTAAATATAACTTATATTTTATATTATAAAGTATTAATTTGGTATTTTACCCTATCTTAATAAATAGTTTATAGAAGTATCTTAAAGAATTATATTATTTTATACTTTAAATATATTTTTTATTCATGATACTTAATAAATTTTTAATTAAATCATAATTATGAGAAAATTTATATAATTAATTATAAAATATATATTATTTAAATAAATTATAATTAACTTATATTTTAACCACTCATTTGATAAAAATATTTATTTTTAGATATAAACTATTATTAAATAAATGTTTAATAATCTATAATAAATAATTGTTTAAATATTCTGACAATGTAATTAATTTATTAATTTGTAATTAATTTAATATAAGCCTAAGAAGATTTGAACTTCTATAAATTTCTCATCAAGAAATCATTTTACCATTAAATTATAGGCTTTCAATAATAAAATATATAAAATATATAATTATAAATTTAAATAAAAAGTTTTATTATAAAATGTTTAGGGGGTAATTATTTAAAATAATTAAATATAATAAAGTTTATTTATTTAATTATAAATAAATTAACTATTAGCTTGATCAACTCAAGCTAAATAATCTTGTACTGAAACAGCTTCAACAACAATTGGCATGAAACCATGTCATACTCCACAAATTTCACTACATTGACCATAGAAAGTTCCAGTTCTTTCAGCTATAATTGAAGATTGATTTAATCTACCTGGTACAGCATCAACTTTAAGTCCTAAAGAAGGTATTGCAAAAGAATGTATTACATCAGCTCCAGTAATAATTAATCTAATATGACAATCTACAGGTATAATTACTTTATTATCAACATCTAATAATCTAAATTGACCTATTTCTAAATCAGATTCAGGTATCATATATGAATCAAATTCTATAGATTCTCCACTTTCAGTTATATAATCAGAATATTCATAACTTCAATATCATTGATGACCTACTACTTTTATTGTTATTGTAGGTGATATTACTTCATCTAATAAATATAATAATCTAAAACTTGGAAAAGCTATAGCTATTAAAATTAAAGCTGGTGTGATAGTTCATATTAATTCAATTAATGTCAATTAATTTATATAGTTTCCTATATAATTGGACTATATCTTACCATAATAAAGGTTTTCACGTGTAGTCTCTGAGGATCCTACTTAAAATAATGTTTAATAAGAATTGTTTAAGAAAATTAAAATTAATTTTAAATAAAAATATCCCAAAACAAATTAACATAAAATATAAATGTTTGCTTGTTTACACTTTAATTTAAATTAAAATTTATATAATAAAACAATTTAATAAAATTAATCTAACTTATTTTCATAAATTTCTTTTTACTTATTAAAATTTTAAACAATCTTTTAAATTTGTTTATTTTTTTGGTTTCCTGCTGATTGTCCATTGTGACATCCATTAGAATTTTCACTATTAATATTTAGTATTAAAGTATCTAAGGCTTTAGGAGTTTCCAGCATATAGTGAAATTTTATTCAAAGTTTTTTTAAGTTTTTTTTTTAGATATAAATTTATATCTATCTTTATATATTTCACCTGAATTCATCTATCTTATTACAGTACTTCAACTTAAATTTAAAAATTTAGTAGCTCTTCTAGCAGAAACAAAAACCTATTAATTTAAATCCTTCTGATGAAACTTTTTCATATATATTAATAGGTTTTCCTCTTACATCATTCATTTTTAATTTAGTGTCTTCATAATGTTTTCTATCTAAAACTGTTTGTTTCATTAATTCTATTGAAGATTTGTTAGAAGTTTTTTCAAACAAAGGATTTATTTATCTTTGCTTTTTTAAACTCATTAGTTTCCTCTATAGGAAGATTCCCTAATAAAGAAAAATTTTCTTTTTTATAAACTTCTTTAAAGATTTATTAATTTTAGCTTTAATTTCTTCAGTATGTTTTGAATTTAAATAATTTCCTGCTATTTTTAGAATATTGTATTGTGGATTTAATTTCTTAAAATAATATTTTTCTTTAATAAGTAAATTAGATTTATCACAATATTCTAATATTGTTAAAGAAAAATTAGAATATCCATATTTTATTAATGCTATACTTATTTTATAACTATTTTTTTAATAACTAAGATTTAAAAATTCTTTAAATCTTTTTGATATATCAATTGATTGTCCAATGTATATTTCTTCTGTTAATTTATTAGTTAACATGTAAATACCTGATTTACCTTTATTTTCATTTAATATATATTTTTTTTTTATGTCAAAAATATTTTCATATATTTTTATATAATCAATTTGATTCTTTTTTAAAGAATTACCAGAGAAAGTTGAATAATTTCGTACTAGATTTAAGAAATTAAATTTTTATAAATTTATGAAACTTAAAATACTTTTGAATAGGCACATATTTACCATGATTTAAATATTTATGAATAATAGGTGAATTTTTTATATTAAAATAATATATTGCTGAACCTAAAACTCAAAATACTCCTACACAAATAACAATTAAATAAAAAAAAATAGTATTATGTAGTTCTATTATTCCAGTAAAACCTGGGGCAGCACTGTCTTGAAATCCTATTTGTCAAGGTTGTGGTGCATCGTTGTATATAGTATTAAATATTGATAGTGTTTTAAACATTTTCGATTTTTCTTAAAATTTATTCTCTCTTAGTTTTATACTAATCTACTTTTAATTTTTATTTAAAATAATATTATATTTTTTATAATATATAACTTATTAGCATGAATACTTTCTAAGACATTTATATTATATTTTTTAAAATATAAAGAATTTATTTAAAGTATCCTAAGATTCATCTTATTCAATTATTTCATATATTAAAATAAATTAGAAATAATTTATTAAAATATTAAAATCTTTACTATAAAATCTTTATATAGTATACTTTTATATTAATAAATTAATTAAAAATTTAAAGGGGGTAAATTAATATTAATATAAAATTAAAGTTTAGAAGGAGATAAAACTATAATTAAAGCAGCAATATAAATTATTAATAATCTTATTTCATTTAATAAAGAAGTATTTATTAATATAGGTGCAAAAATTAAGAAGATTAAAGAAAGTAAAGATAAAGTAATATAAATAGAATATGTAGTTATAACTCCAGTATCTAATTTACTAATATTTTTACCTGTGTTAGAGAATGTTTGAGATAATCCATAAGGTCCTACCATTTCTATAATACCTCTATCTAAAACTTTAGAAATAGAATAACCTAATTCTAATCCTTTATTAATAATATAATTATTATAAATTGATATCAAAAAATATTTTCCATTAAAGAATGTATAAAATTTTTGTCCAATTAAATTATCAGTTAAATCAATAATAAATGTAGGACTTATATGATATAAAAATATAGCTAAACTAGCACCAAAGAATGATAGTAAAGCAGGTAATAATTTTATTAATAAAGGTAAACTAAATTCAGCTTCAATTAAAGAAATATTATTAGGTTTAATAAATATAGCATTACTAAAGAAATCACTAGCCATACCTACAAATAAATCAGAAAATATAAATCCAAAAAATATACTAAATAAAGCTAATAAAAATAAAGGAATAATTACTTTATTATTTGCTTCATGAGTATTTAAATAAGATTGTTTTGGTCCATTTGGTACAATTAAGAAAACTAAACATATTAATCTAAATGAATAAAATGCAGTTAAACCAGCTGTTATACTTCCTAAAATGAAAGCATATGTACCACTAAAACTATATTGACCATAAGCTAATTCTATTATTAAATCTTTACTATAAAATCCTGTTAATCATGGAGTAGCTAACAATGATAACGATCCTACTAACATAGTTGTATAAGTAAAAGGTAAAAATTTTATTAAACCTCCTAATCTTCTTATATCTTGTTGATCTGAAAAACTATGAATAACAGCTCCAGCTCCTAAAAATAATAAAGCTTTAAAAAAAGCATGATTTACTACATGCATTAAAGCTACATTATATTGACTTAAACCTACAGCCATTACCATATATCCTAATTGACTAATTGTTGAAAAAGCAATTATTCTTTTTAAATCGTTTTGAACTAAACCACAAGTAGCTGCAAAGAAAGCAGTAGTAGCTCCAGTTAAAGTTATAATTAATAAAGCTGTACTACTATATTCTAATAAAGGTGAAGATCTTAATAATAAATATAAACCAGCTGTTACTAGAGTAGCTGCATGAATTAAAGCTGATACAGGTGTTGGCATCATATGTTAACAGTAAATCTCTTTACTGATCGGACTATATCTTCATCATATCTTTGATATGAGCTTCACGTGTAGTCTCTGAGGATCCTACTTAAAATAATGTTTAATAATTAAGAAAAATAAATTAAAGAATGTATTGTAAACTTATTAGACAAAAAATTTTTTATCTTATTTGTCTTGTTTACTCTTTTAAAAAATTTAACAAAAAAAAAGGGGGTAAATTAATTTAATAATTTATATATAAATTTACATAAAATCTTCAAGATCTTCCATTAAATTAATAATATGAACGATTCAGTCATTAATCCAATTTGTAGTTAATTCCTCTTCTGTACAATAACAGATTAATTGCATTAATTCTTCGTCATCTACTTGTTTTTCAGCTATTTCCTTATGATATATGCTACTTATCTCATAAAATTTTAATTCTTGAAGTGAACATACATTAAAATCTACATTTGGCATAAAATATAAATCTAGATCAAATATATGTTCATCAAATGTACTTTCATTATCAGATGTACTTTCATTATCAGATCAATTGAAAAAATCAGATTCTATATCTGTCTCAGTATCACTGTCAGTTATTGTTGAATTCTCTTCGTTAATTATAGCTTCTATCTCTTCGTCTGATATAACTTCCCTATTTTCATTTGTTATAGCTTCTATATTTTTAGAAGGAATAGAAGTATAATGACTGCTAATTAAATAATATAAAGTACAGCCTAAGATAAGTCCTGATCCGATTAAGATTGTGTATAAGGTTAATTCATTGTCCATGAATAAATTATTATTTGTGTTGTTCATTATATTTTTTTTTTTTTATTAATTTTTTTAATACTAAAAATTTAATTATTAATTTAAATCTAATCTAAATTTTGTGTTTTATAAATCTAATAATTTTTGTTTTTTATAAAATTAATAATTTTTATTATTATATCTAACAATAAAAGATGTTTTAGTTACTTGGAATATAAGTAGATTAAAATTATATTTAACCTCTTACTTTTAAATGTGTTTTATGTTTTTAATTTTTAACTATTCTAATTAAATTATACAAAGATAAGGGGTAATAATTGTAAATTTTCATTCTATTTAAATTTTCTTAATTGTTTAGTTTATTTTTTTGGTTTCCTGCTGATTGCCCATTGTACTATCTTTAAAATTTTCACTATCAAAATTTTGATGAGTATTTAAAGCTTTAGGGTGTTCCAGCATATAGTGAAGTTTAAGGAAGGCCCTATTCAAAACAATTATATTCCTAATTAAAAAAAATCTTTCTATATATATATATATGGTTTCACTAAATAAATAACTTTACGAATATTAGTTTTAGATATTCTAATTCTATATCTATTATTAAATTTATCTTTCACTTTTAAAGTTGATTTTTATCTAACTTTTTTAAAACTGATTGAAGAATGTATAATTCTTCTTTAGTAAACGATTCAGTGTAAAGAAGAACTATTTGAGTTTACCGTGATAATCATCTATTATTCAATAAGCTAAAGATATTTATGAAAATAATTTTGATATATTTAAAGGAACAATTTATACAAATTTGTTTTCAATATTATCTAAATTATATCATCTCTATGCAAAGTTGTAAATATTGGATGTGTTTTAGTTCTAAGATGATAATGAATTATTTATTTCTCTTTATGTTGAGAAAGTAAACTATTTAGATAAACATAAAAATTTTTATTTACGGAATAAACATCCATAGTAATATCAAATTTAGAAAGACTAAGACTTCCATCACCTAACATATTTCTTAAGATGAAATATAATGTTGACTTAATAACCCAATGGATAATAGGTAAAACAGATAAATATTTAATATTTTGATAGATCAGTTAAATAAATATAGAAACCTAAGATGTAAATAATAATTAGAAAAGAATGTTTTATACCATTAAAACCTTCCATACTTCCAGGTAATCAAGAATGTAAAGGTATTTGAGCTGATTTAGCCATAGCTCCTGTTAATAATAATAATCCTATTATAGTTATAGCTGTTTCATTCATAAATGGTACTATACTAAATATTGTAGCATAATCTAAAGATCCAAATAAAGCAAATAATGCAAAATATCCTATACTTAAACCCATATCTCCTACTCTATTCATAGTTAAAGCTAATATAGCTGCTTTATTTGCTTGTATTCTAGTAAATCAAAAATTAATTAATAAATAAGAAACAATACCAATACCTTCTCAACCTACAAACATTACAAAAAAATTAGCTCCAGATACTAAAATTAACATAAAAAAAGTGAATAAAGATAAATAAGAGAAAAATCTTTGATTATGAGGATCTTCAGCCATATAATCTGTTGAAAATATATGAATTAATGAAGAAATATACAATACAGGAATAAACATAGATACTGTTAATTGATCAAATAAAAATTCTCATGAGATAATCATATATTCTGAATCTATTCAATTAAATAAATTCACTATAACTGGACTTGAACTTAACCCTACTTCATAAAAAGCAATAGTAGCTAAAATACTAGATAAAATTAAACAAGTACAAGTTATTATATGAGAACCTGTTACTCCAATTTTTCGACCTAAAAATCCTGAAACAAATGAACCTAATAAAGGTAAAATTAAAATTGTTAAATACATTAAGTTTCTTGTCTTATTAAAATATTTCCTTTAATTCTATAAACTGCAACAATAATACTTAAACCTATAACAGATTCAGCTCCAGCTAATGAAATTATAAATATACTAAATATTTGTCCTATTCCATCATCGAAACTAAAACTTGATAATAATAATAACATAGTTACTGCTAATAACATTATTTCTATAGCAATAATCATTAATATTATGTTTTTTCGATTTAAGATAAATCCTAAAATCCCTATTAAAAATAAAAATAATGATAAATTCATAGTATTATCGTTTTATAAACCCTTTGGGACTTGTATTAAATGTCTAATATTTATTTAAAAATATTACTTGCTAATTACAAAATTAAATAATATTTTGTTTAGCGGGTTTATTTAATTTTTATAAAATTAAATTTTAAAAATGGGGTTAAATTTGTAAATAATCTGGTTTAAATATTAATTTTATTTATAAATTAATTACCACCTCAGTAATAAACAGCTATAAATAAAAATAATCAAACTACATCTACAAAATGTCAATATAAAATAGCAGCTTCATGTCCTTGATGATGTGTATCAGTTAAATGATAATTAATTATTCTAATAAAACCTACTAAAATAAATAATGTACCAATAATAACATGTAATCCATGTAAACCAGTTGAAGCATAAAATACTGTTCCATAGACTGAATCACTCATAGTAAAACTAGATTCTGAATATTCATAATATTGTAAAGCAGTAAATATTATAGCAAATATTATTGTTAATAATGTACCTAAAATAGCTCCTCTTCTATCTCCTTGAATTAAAGCATGATGACCATAAGTTACAAAAGCACCAGATGATAATAATAAAATAGTATTTAATAATGGTATTGCAAAAGGATCTAAAGGTGTTATACCTTGAGGAGGTCATATTCCTCCTATTTCTATAGTAGGAGATAAACTAGAATGGAAGAAAGCTCAGAATACACTTAAAAAGGCAAATACTTCACTAATAATAAATAATACTACTCCAATAGTTAAACCTTTTTGAACTTGTATTGTATGATGTCCTAAATAAGTACCTTCAGTTATAATATCTCTAAATCAAAATATCATCCCAAAAACTGTTAAAGTGAAACCTAAACTTATTAATTGTCCTCCATGATTAAAACCTTGCATATACATAACTGCACCTAAAGTTAAACTTAATAATGAAAAACTAACTAAAATAGGTCATGGTGATGGTTCTACTAAATGATAAGGAAAAGATTGAAATTGATTTCTATTTATTTTTGTCATTATATTTTTGTTGTTAAATTTTATCATACTAAAAATTTAATTATTAATTTTATAAAAGATGTATTTTAGATTAGATTTAAATTAATAATTTTTTATTATTATTATTATTATATATAATAATAACAGATGTTTTAATTACTTAGAAGATAAATATTTCTTAAAGTTATATTTAATCTCTTCCTTTTAAGATCTTATATTTTTAATCGTAAATTAAATTAAATATAAAATAAAATTAATTATATTTATTTTTAAATTTAAATGATAATATGTCCAGTTTTAATAGTTATACTAAATGTACCTCTTTTGTTTTTATTAGATATTCTATTTAAATTTATTAATTCAGTTTTAGTTCCAGTTAAATTTCCTTTTTGAATTACTTTAGATCTTACTCTTCTTTGTATTTTTTGTGTTAAAACTCTACCTGCTAATTTTAAATAAAATCCAGATAAAAAGGAAGGTATTTTATTCTGAATAAATTTCTTTTTATAAAATTTCATTTTACTTACTTTAAATAATTTCATATGAATATATCTAAATTTAATAAAATTACTTAATATACCAATAAGATTAGCTAATATATTACTTTCATTTTGTGGAGAATATATTCTAATTAATTCTAATTCTACAGATTTATTAAATAATGTGTTTAATAAATTAACTAATTTTTCTAATTTATTATTATATAATTTTAAATAATTAGAATGTAAACTACTTTTTATTTTTAAAGATATTCTTCTTGAAGGTTTTCAATAATAAAATAATGTAATTTTTAGTAAATTAGGATTATTTAAAATTATAGGTTTACTTATTATACTTGACATTTTAAAAAAGGCTAATTTGCATATAAAATGTAAATTATTTAAATTTTTATTCATTTGTTTATAAGATTTATTAGTAAATATATAAATTTGATTACTAATATTTGCTAATTTAGAATTTAATGGACTAATTAATTTTAAATATTGTTGTTTATTCATAAATATTAAATTTGATTTATTTAAATTTATTTCAGTTAATTTTTTATTTAAATTAGAGTTATCTAAATTAAATTTATTTTTATTTAATAAATTTAATTTAGATTTATCAGCATAAATTATATTATCACTTACTTCAATTATTGATTTTAATAATTTAGTAGCTTTTTTACTATTAAAATATTTATTATTATTTAATTCTATTTTTTTTTCTTGTGACATGTTAATTATACCTTCATTTTTAATCTCTTTTAATATATGTAAACTATAAATTTGATTTAAATTTATGTTTGAATTACTTTTGTCGTTCATTGTAAAATTAATTATATTATAATAAGAATAATGTAACAAATGCTAAATTATATTTATATTTAGGGATTTTATATTCAAAAAGTTTATTAATTATAAATCTAATCAGAGAAATAATATTTAAAATATATTTTATTTATAAAATTTATATATTTATTTATATTGTTTATAAATGATATTTAATAAATTAGTAACCCTTTATTTTTATTAATTTTAATTTTTACTTAATATATATAAAGTTAAATTAAGTTATATTGAATAAATATAATATAATTTAAATAAATAATATTATTTATTTTATATTATATGGTTTATTTATTGGGGGTAATCCTTTTTTAATATTAATTTACTTAATTAAAAGTAAATTTGAAATTAATTCAATTAAAGATTAATATTTAAAATTTATTCTTAATAATTAAGAATATAATAATAAGAAAGCAATCATTAAAGAGAATAATCCAGTAGCTTCTGCTAAAGCGAATCCTAAAATTGCAAAACTGAATAATTGACCTCTTATTTGAGGATTTCTAGCTGTTGAAGCAATTAATGAAGAGAAAATTAAACCAATTCCTGCTCCTGCTCCAATTAAACCTGAACAAGCTAAACCTGCACCTATGTATTTTGCTGCTGTTAACATTTTTATTAAATTATTTTTATAGTGTCTAAAATATATTATAAATATAACAATATACACTTTTATATAACTTTGCTTTAATTTATATATTTTTTATATTACTAATATAATATACGAGTAATCAGATTCGAACTGATGACATCTACTTGGAAGGTAGAAGTTATACCAATTTAACTATACTCGTTTTATTTTATTATAATTAGATTAAACTAATTTTTATATATTATTTAGTTTAATTAATTCTTTTAAATTTTTTAATTTGGGTTTAAAAATTAATTTATTTCTTTTAAATATATTTTATTTTTATAAAGGGGGTTATATCAAAATAAAATATTATGTGTTATAATTAATTTTTATAAATTCAAGATAGAATCGAATAAGATAACAAATTAAACTTAAATTATTAATATAAATATATTTTATAAAAATTATTATTAAATACTTTTTTAATAAATTAAATAAATTAATTACTATTATAATTTAATAAAAATATAAAAAGTGTAAATATTTTAATGTTTTAAATTATTTATAAATAAATAAAATAAATTTCATAAAATTTAGAATATTTATAAATACAAAAAAACAATAAATACTAATAAACAAAAAATAAAATATATTTGAAATATTAAAAATTAAATTTTCAAAATTATAAAAAAAATCCACATATAAATTTTTAGATTCTAAAGAACAATGAATATTAACAACATTAATATTAGTTGGAGCATCTCCACTAATAACTGTAGTATTATTTTCCATATTTGTCATTTTTGATGTTTTATAATGTTTATGATGAAAAGGTACCATATCTTTAAGAAAAATAATATGATCTTCAACTTTTTCAACTGTTAATAATACATAATTTTTAAAATTAGAATCTACAGGTGAAATATAAGAATCTTGGTGAACAGTTAAATCTAAAGTAGGTCCTACTCCTAAACCAAAATGAAAATAAAATGTAGGTTCAATAGGTGAAATTTTTAAATAAATACTAGATAATTTAACTCCTACAGCATAAGCTATTAATTCGCCATAATTTTCAACTAATGAATTTAAACCTTTTATATAAATATTATTATATAAAATTAAATATTCAGTACTATCCATATAAATTATATTATTTATTAAATAAATATAAATTAAGTAATATATAAAAATACTTATTAATATTATTTTTATTATAGATGTATTTAAATTAATAAAATTATTATTTTTTAATTTTATTCTAATTAATAATAAAATTATTAAAGATATTAAAATATTAATATAATAATTAAATATTCTTAAATAATAAATTATTAAAATAAAACTAAATTTATTATGATTTTTATTAATTAACATTTGATTAATATAATTTAATTTATTTATATTTGCATTATTTTGCATTTAAATTAACTTATGTTTGTTTCTAAAATTAGTATTAAAATTCATTTAATAAAAAGAATTAAAAATTTTAATAACGAAGACAATTATTTAAATAATTTATATTATATTTAATTAAACTAATTATAAATTAGTCTTAATTAATATAAACTTAATTAAATTATTGGTTAAAAATGTATATAAAATATAAAATTTTCTTATTTAATTCAAGATTATATTATTATGTCGTTTTGTTTATATTTATTAATATATACGAGATCTTCCAGATTCGAACTGGGACCCTTCTAAATGACAATTAGAAACTCTACCAATTAAGCTAAGATCCCTTAAATATAAAATTTAACAAGAGCAAGGTGATTCGAACACCTACCAATGATTTTGAAGATCGTCATACTAACCGTTAATACTATGCTCTTTTATTTTATTTTTATTAAAATTTCTTTTATGTATTTAAATTAATAAAATTATTATTTATGATTATGATTAAAAAGATGGGGGGTAATAAATTAAAAATAAAATTATAATTAAATATTATAAAGTAAAGAAGAGATAGAAAAATGTAAACCATCTAAAATTACATTAGGGAAAATACCTAATAACACAGTAGGTAATAATAAAGTTATTAATAAATTAAATTCTCTTCTAGAAATATCTTTAATAGGTTTTAAATGAGGAGAATAAACACCATAAGAAATTCTATTATATAAATAAATAGAATAAATAGCAGATAATACTATTCCAGTTGCACCTAAAGCTGATATTAAAGGACTTCTTTCTCAAATACCAATTAAAGATAATTGTTCACCTAAGAAATTTAAAGTTAATGGTATACCAGTATTACTTAATGTGAAAATTAAAAATAAAATAGTAAATACAGGCATATAAGTAACTAATCCTCTCACATAATGAATAATTCTAGTACCTGTTCTATCATATATTATACCTCCAACACAAACAAATAAAGCAGGAGAAACAAATCCATGAGCTAAAGCTAATAAAATAGCACCTTCAATACCTTGAATTGTATTAGAAAATAAACCTAATATAACAATACTCATATGTGCAATACTTGAATAAGCAATTAAAGCTTTAGTATCTTGTTGAATAATAGTAGCTAATGAAGCATAAATTAAAGTTATAATTGCAATAGTTTGAACTAATGGAGAAAAATAATTAGTAGCATCAGGTAAAAAATTAATTAAAACTCGTAAATAGCCATAAGTAGCAAATTTTAATATAGTAGCAGCTAATAATATTGAACCTGCTAAAGGACTATCAGCATGAGCTCTATATAATCAACCGGTTAAAGGTCATAATGGTGTTTTTACTGCAAAAGCTAAAAAGAATCCTAATCATAAAATTTTTTGATTATTTAAATTAATTTCTGATAAAGATATAATTTGAAAATCAGTTGATCCTACATAACTATATATTTGAAGTATAGCTAATAACATAAATAAAGATCCAGCTAAAGTATATAAAAATAATAATAATGCTGATCTTATTCTAGCTTCACCTGAACCATATATTATGATAATTAAAAATAAAATAGGTAATACACTTTCAAAAAATATATAAAATAAAATTAAATCTAAAACTATAAATACTCCTATTTGTAATGTTTCTAATAATAAAAAAGATATTAAAAAATATTTTAAATTATTGTTTATATTATTATAATTAGATAATATAGCTATAGGACTTATAAAAGTTGTTAATAATACAAAAAATAAAGATATTCCATCAATACCTATATTTAAATGACAATAACTTAAATCTATAAATTCATATACAAATTGATATTGACTAGTACTTGAATCAAATTCTAATCATATATATATTGATATTATAAAATTTATTAACATAGTTATTAATGTTATTCTTTTCATTCTTATTTTATTTTCTATTGAATTTTCTGGTATAGTTAGTAATAATAAACTACCTATTATTGGTATTAATAATAATAAACTAAGCATTTTTATTAAATTATTTTATCGTTATTTACGACTAGAGTGTCTATTTAAATTTTAAATAGAAGTATAAGTTAATCCATATTAACTATATATTTAATTTATTAAATAAAAATTAATTTAATAAATTAAGAGGTTTTTTGTTCAAAACAAAATTTTAATATATTAATTGAAATTAAATTTTTATATTCTTTTGTTTTGTATATTATACCATATTGAGAAATATTTCACAATTTAATAGTCGGATACTGTGAGATTTGAACTCACGACTTTATTCAAGTATTCGTTTTCAAAACGAACGACATAAACCAGACTCGACCAAATACCCTAAATAAGACCGAAGGGAATTGAACCCTTATAATATCCATTATGAGCGAACTGCATTACCAATTATGCTACAGTCTTTTATTTATTTTTATTTTTTATTATGAATTTTTAATTCTTTAAGTAAGGGGGGGTTTTCATTTATAAGTTTTAAGTTAATTTAAATATCAGTTAATATAAATTTTAATCTATCAATTTAAGATTGCACAGGTAACATTTTGAAAGCATGGAATGGGATAGGACTTTGTAAAGTTCATTCTAATGTTGAAGCTGTTTCTGTTTCATTTTTAAATTGTTCTGTAGATGTAAAATAAGAAGGGATATTTCAAGGATTAGTATTAACTGAATTTCCATTAGCAAATATATCGTAAATTATATAACCAAATAAAACAGTAGCCATAATTGAAATTAAAGATCCAAAACTTGAAATTTGATTTCAACCACTAAAGGCATCTGGATAATCTGGTATTCTTCTAGGCATACCTGCTAAACCTAAAAAGTGTTGAGGGAAGAAAGTAGTATTTACTCCTACAAATAAAGTTCAAAAATGAATTTTACCTAATAATTCATTGTATGATTTTCCTATTATTTTAGGTGCTCAGAAATAAAATCCTGCAAATATTGCAAATACAGCTCCCATTGATAAAACATAATGGAAGTGAGCTACTACATAATAAGTCATTAAAAATTTGTAATTTATTATAATTATATTTTTTATATATAAAATATACTCATTTTACAATGAGGATCGGACTATATCTTATCTAATAATTAAACTTAATTAACGTTCGACTACCACGTATAGTCTCTACAGATCCTACTCAATTAAATAATTTTAAGAGTTATTGTTAAATTGTTTTAGAAAATTAATAAAATGTAAACAAGATAAATAAAATATAAATTATTTATATTTATAAATTCTGTTTACTCTTTTATTAAAAATTTTTACATACTGCTAAGAGGGTAAATAAAATAAAAACAAAAAAACAAAATTGTTAAAGCAACTCTTAATATTTTAAAAGTTTATAAAAATTTATAATCAAGGAATATTATTAGTCACCGTACTAACTATTTCAATTACTGAAACAGAAACTGGCATATAACCTTCACTCAAATCAACATTAGAAGGTCAAATTGAAGTAAATCTTTCTATTTCCTCGTACATTGTAGAACTTAAATCAATATTCATATCTGGATTAGTTTGCACTCCTTTTTCTACCATTTGAACTAATGTTTGCATAGAATCATCTGTTAATTCTTTAATTATAGTAGATGCTTGATTATCTCTTGTTACAATTTCTGATAAATCAGGACTTAACATAGTTTGTAATCCTTGATTGGAACTGGATAACAAGGTTTCCACTCCAATATTTGTTGATTCAGACACAGTTTGAATTGAATCAGAGGTTCCCGATACAAATGTTGGATTAATTTCACTTAGATCGATATTTCGCACACTTAATGTTGGTTCAGTTTCAATCACTTGATCAAAAGTACTTTGTATCTCACTTAATTGAGCTTGAGTAAATGAAAAAGTTCTAGGAACGAAAGTAGAATCTGTAACAGAAGAAGTCGTTGTTCCTTGAAAAAATGTTTGCACAGAATTAAAAATACTTCTGTTTAAAACGGTAGAATATAAAGATCATCCTATTACTCCAACACATCCTGTGAATAGACTGTAAAATACGATATCTTGGTTTAAAAGATTATTATGTAGTATAAGGTTAAATATTGTCATTATTAATTCATTTTATGTTTTTATTCTCTTTTAATTTTATACTAATCTACTTTTAATTTTTATTTAAAATAATATTATATTTTTTATAATATATAACTTATTAGTATGAATACTTTACGATTCATAGAAATTATTCGTATTATTAAAAATATAAATAATTATGAGTCTAAAATATCTTAAAATTCATCTTATTCAATTATTTCATATATTAAAATAAATTATTTCTAATTTATTATAATATTAAAATCTTACTATTTTTCTCCGAATAGTTATTCTTTTATGATTTGTTTTGTTTTGTTTTGTTTTATTTTTTAATTTTATGTTTTTTTTTTTCTTTCACTATTTAAATTAAATTATTAGTCTTCGAAAAAGAATAATTTAGTTAAATAATTATATTTTAATTTTATTAATTTGGTGTTTTATTTAAAACAACAACTCTTAAAATTGTTTTATTTTTGGTTTCCACGGTATTGCCTTTAAAAACTTTTAGCATGGAAACTGCCTTATTTCCATTTTAAAGGTTTCACCGTTAGCAATATAAATAATATTACCGATAAATTAATAATAAAAATTTATCACAGTGGTAAGACAACATGACACTTTTAATTAAAAAGATCTCTAAATTTATTAAATGAAAGTATTTTTTCTCCAAGTAAAGGATAGTTAATACAATGATTAATTAATTTTATTAAAGTTAATTTTCTATATATTTCAATATATCAAATTTTACCATTTATTTTTCTAATTTCATTAGTTATAAAAAAATGATTTTTTATTGCTTCTAATATATATTTTTCATGCGTTTGTTTAATTAAAAATGAATGATTATTAGATATATTTCTAATAGAAAAACAACCTTTTGCTTCAATAAATCCAGATAATCATGCGTTAAAGTAATTATAATCAATATTAACAATATCTGTATCTTTATTAAGATATTTGTTATTTCTAGCATTTAAATATCATACAACATTATTTTGTTGAAAACATTCTAACATAAATGCTAATTGAGCTTTTAATCTTAAAGTTAAAGGAGGATAAGAATTAAAAATATTAATTAAATTTTTAATTTGTTTTGGTTCATTTACTACTCAAATAACAAAATTATTATTTTCAATAATTTTTATATTTCCTCCTATATATGTTTTAATTAAATTTAACATTATTAAATTTTCAATACAATATTTTAATTTAAGAATAAATCTATATTGAAGATTTTTATATCTTAAATGATTTACTTGAATACTTCCATCACCATCCATTAATCCTACTCAAAATTTATGAATATAATGAGGATCTTTTTTAATTCTATCATGTAAAGCTAAATCTAAAGAAGCATTAGCTAATACTACACCTGTTACACCTCCAATTGTGAATAAAGCTAAAAATCCTAATGAAAATATTAAAGGTGTTGTTAATCTTAAACTACCACCATATAAAGTAGCAATTCAAGAAAATATTTTTATCCCTGTAGGAACAGCAATAACCATTGTAGCAGCAGTAAAATAAGCTCTTGTATCTACATCTAAACCTACACTAAACATATGGTGAGATCATACTAAAAATCCTAATATCCCTATAGAAAACATAGCATACACCATACCTAGATAACCAAAAATTGGTTTACCTGAAAATGCAGATATTACTTGACTAATTATACCAAATCCAGGTATAATTAAAATATAACAAATACTTTGATTAATTTAATAGTTATAGAAATAATCTATTATTAATTAATACTCAAAAACTTTCGTCTTTGTTAGGACTTTATCTTAAATTATATCTTTATTAAAGCTATTCATAGTATTTTTTAATTTGATTATTTTATTAATACCTATTTCATTTAAATGGTCTTTATTTTGTATTAATACATAAGCTTTTCTTCATTTTAAATAGTTAATTTGTTTATTAGATTGTAAATGATATTCATCAAAATATTTTACTACTTTATTAGCTGAACCTAAACTAGTTGAACCATAATAATAAGTATCTTGACTTTGTCTATAACCTATATTACCTCCGAAAAATTCTTTAATTAATATTAAAATATCATGCTTTTTTTGATCTATTTGATAATTTAATCTAATTTCCGGTTTATTTCTATTAGGTTTATTAACTATTTTAATTTGAAAACTAGCATCAACATCAGAAAAACCAGCTAACCAATGATTATTAAAATCATTTTTACTATTCAAATAAAATTCTATATTTTCTTTAAATTTACTATATAAATGATGATTTAATATATTATTAATAACTTGATTATATTTATTAAGAGTTCTTAATTTACAATTTATTAAATTAATTACTTTAATTAGTCCATCTTTTTTAGAAATTATAAATAAATAAGCATTTTTATTTTTAACTTTTCTAATTTGTCCAAATCCTATTCTTATTTTTAGATAATAAGCTAGAGATACATCAGATGAACTAAATATAATTACAAGTTGTTGTTTAGAAGTAAAATGACCATCACCATCTATTAAACCAGCTAAATAATGTCCAAATTGATTATCACTTAGAGGTTTTAAATGTTTAGAATTATGTATAGAAATAGCTTTTACGTTTTCTGTTATTGCCTCATTATTTTTACAATAAGAAAGCGTTAGATATAATTTCGTTGCGTAAAGTCTCTGAGGTTCCACCTTTAAAATTACCAGTTTAGTTATGTATAATATGTAAACTAAACTAAAAATTAAAGGGTTACCTGCTGATAAACTTCATTGTTTTAACTTTTTTACTGTATCAATAAAGATGGAGTATTTAAAACTAGTTAGCGAAGTCGTCCCAGCAAATAGCAACGTTACGAAGCCTATAAATTTGACTTCTGGATGTCCAAAAAATCAAAATAGATGTTGAAATAAAATAGGATCTCCACCACCAGCTGGATCGTAGAAACTAGTATTAAAATTTCTATCTGTTAATAACATAGTTATACCACCAGCTAAAACAGGTAAAGCTAATAATAATAATATAGCAGTTACAAAAATACTTCAAACAAATAATGATAATTTATGTAAACTCATACCATTAGTTCTCATATTTAATACTGTAGTTATAAAATTAATAGCTCCTAATAATGAGGATACACCTGTTAAATGTAAACTAAAAATAGCTAAATCAACTGAACCACCAGAATGAGATTGTATTCCTGATAATGGAGGATAAATTGTTCATCCTGTACCTGCTCCATTTTCTACTAATGCACTAAGCAATAACAAAATCAATGAAGGAGGTAATAATCAAAAACTTATATTATTTAATCGTGGAAATGCCATATCTGGAGCTCCAATATGAATAGGTAAAAAATAATTACCAAAACCTCCAATTAATGCAGGCATAACCATAAAAAATAACATTAATAGTCCATGAGCAGTAATAATTACATTAAATAACTGATGATCTCCTTGAAGGAATTGAACACCAGGTGATGATAATTCTAATCTAATTAAAACAGAAAATCCTGTAGCTATCATTCCTGCAAATATAGCAAATACTAAGTAAAGAGTTCCAATCTCTTTAGCATTTGTGGAATAGAGTCGTCAATCCATACTATTATCCTCACTTCTCAATATTTACTCTTCTTAATAAATTCGGAATAGAGGTGATTCGAACACCTAAAGGTATTACCCGAACAATTAGCAATCGTTTTAACTTTCCAATGAAAACTATTCCTTAACTTTTATTAAAGGAAACATTAAAAAATTTTAAGGGGGTAAATTAATAAAAATTTATGTAAATATACTATAAAATATATTCATTTTTATCTTCATAGAATTATTTGAATTTTATTAGTTTAAAGATTAGAAATTATTTCAGTTTAAAAGTTTATTAAATAAAATTATTAGAATTAAAATATGAATAATTATATTAAGAATTAACTTAATAAATTAATTAATATTAAAATAATTAGTGTAAATAGATGGCATCTTTAATATAAGATATTATTAATAATACAAATACATAAGCTTGAATAATAGAAACAGCTACTTCTAATACACATAATGCTAAGAAGAATGCAAATGGAATTAAAGTGAATATAGCTATTATAAAACTACTATTAAACATTTGATATAAGAAAGTAGATAATATTTTTAATAAAGAATGACCAGCTACCATATTAGCAAATAATCTTATACCTAATGATAAAGCTCTAGCTAAATAAGATACAGTTTCAATTAAAACTAATAATGGAACTAAAGCTAAAGGAGTTCCAGATGGAACAAAATATGAGAAAAAATGTAATTTATGAATATATAATCCAAGTATAGTTACACCTGTTAAAATAGTGAATGATAATCCAATAGTTACTATTACAGATGTTGTAATTGTATATGAATAAGGTATATTACCTATTAAATTACTTATTAATATAAAGAAAAATAATGAATAAATAAAAGGTAAATAAATTTCTTTACCTAATTGTTCTCTTACCATTGTATTAATTGTTGTAAATATACTTTCTATTGCTATACTTCATTTTGATGGTAATATTTTATTTTCATTATTACTTATTATATGTAAACTTAATATTATAAATAAGATTAATATAGAATATAAACCTAAATTACTTAAAGTTATATTTATATAACCGAATATAGGTGCTATTACACTTATTAAACTACTTACTTCAAATTGTTCTAATGGAGAATTTACAATTAAAGTTAAATTTTGTAACATTTGTGTGTGTTTTTATTTGTATCTAAAATTAGTATTAAATTTATGTTATAAATTTAATAACGAATAACAATTCTCAGAAAATATTATAATTAATCTAAATATATTTATTTTTAAATTAATTTTAAATTTAAGTTATAAATTAAGGTTTGTTTAAATTTTTAATACTTTAAAATATATATATTTACTTTATTTCTTTTATTTATATCTTAATATAAATAATCTTAGCCTTTATCAGATTCGAACTGACACTAGCAACTTGAAGGGTAGCTGTACGACCATTATACTAAAAGACCTTATAATCCTTTAATAAATTATAAATCTTACCGTTATAATATCTTATAAAGAATTATATTAGACAAGTAAATATTAATTAATTTTATTAATTTGAAAATAAAAATTTTTAGAGGTTTAAATAATTTAAGAATTATTAAATAATAGAACTAATTATTATAATTAAACAAGATATTTTATTAATTTAATAAAAATTATATTTAATTATAATTTTTATTTTAACTTCAAAAAGAGAATTTAATTATTTAATAAATTATTTAATAATTGTTTGTTCTAATTTTATAAAATTTAAGTAATAAGACTAATAAAACTTAAATTTAGAAATGCAAAAATTTTAAATTTTTAACAAGTAAATTTTATAATAAAGACAGAACGGGGTTCGAACCCTCCTACTAACTAATGAGATTAGCGTGCAAACCATTACACTAAACTGTCTGGGATACACTATATAGAAACTTACAAACAAAGAGACTTGAACTCTTAAGGAATTACTTCCACTCCTGCTTAAAAAGAGATTGTTTACCAATTTCAACATGTTCGCTATTGTTACTATTCTTTTAAATTTTTAATACTTTAAAATATATATATTTACTTTATTTCTTTTATTTATATCTTGTAAGAATTTTTAATGGTTTATTCTATATATCATCTGTAAGGATTACAACTATAATAATTATTCTTTATTTGTTACTTTATTTTAATTATTAATGAATTAAAATCTAATAATTATTATTATAAAATGTCATTTTATAAATCTAATTAATACACTAAAGGTGTTAATAGGGTTCGAACCTATGATAAAAAGTATTAACAGTACTTCGCAATAACCTCTCTGCCATAACACCAAAATAATAAATATGGTAGGCACGATTCGAACATGCTATATGTCTCCTACCCAAAAGGAGTGACTGACCAATTTGTCATCTACCATTATAATTTAATTATTGAGCAGTAAAGGAATCGAACCTTTTACGGCGTTAACCAATTCTTTTACAGAGAATCACCATTACCAATCGGATCACCTGCCCTAAAATTTTATAATAAAGAAATAAATAATTTCTTTAACAAAAGAATAATAATTATTTATTTGTGTTAAATGTTTTATTAGTTAATAATTTTTTTTTTTTTTAATATGAATTCTAAATATATAATCTATTTTAAATTTAAATTAATATAAATATTATATAATATATATAGAATTGAAAGCACCTGGACTTGAACCAGGACTTTCTCCTTAAAAGGGAGACACTCAACCACTCAAGTTCTGCTTCCTAAAAATAAAAATTTACTGAGTCGACCAGATTCGAACTGATATTATTCATTACCAAAAAATGATGTTTTTCCAAATTAAACTACAACTCATATTTATTTAAATTAGAACTATTTTAATAAATATAATTCTATAATTAGAAAATTTCGTATTGCCAAAAACTGGATTTGAACCAATATCAAAGTCTTACAAGGAATTCGTTTTACCAATTAAACTATTTCGGCTTATAATATAATAAATTATTAATTAAGAGATTAATTTGCCTTGAGAGAGAATTGAACTCACATTTCTATATCTTCAGAATAGCGCTTTGACCACTAAGCAATCGAGGCTAAGAATAATAATTATTTATTTGTGTTAAATGTTTTATTAGTTAATAATTTTTTTTTGGAGAAAGATAGACTCGAACTATCATATTTGTAATGCAAATACAACTGATTACCAATTATCAGATTTCCCCTTAATTTATATATCCTTTTAAAATATATATTTATTTTTTTATTAAATACTAACATTAAATTAAAACTTTAAATATTTATTTTCTATTTTTAAAACAAAAAGATGAATTAACTTCTTTTGAATATAAATTTAATTTTATTTTATTGATATAATCACTTATTAAATTATAATAAACTTATAAAGGTAAGGGGTAAATAAAAATAAAAATTTTCTTAAAATTAATTCATAATTATTATGAATTAATTTTAGTTTTAGTAGTTTTAGCTATAGATATAGCTCCAGAACCAATTTCTAAAATAAATCCTATTGTTAATACTATAAAGAAAATTAAAGCTATACTAAAACCAAAAGTACTTACTTTATATAAAGTTACAGCTATAGGGAATAATAATAATATTTCTAAATCAAAAATTAAAAATAACATAGCAACTACATAAAATTGAATTTGGAAATCAGTTCTATTTTGTTTTCTAATTGCTGAATATCCACATTCATAAGCTGATATTTTAGATTCATCAGGTCTATGAGCTGCAAATAAAAAATTTAAAAATAAAAAGACTAAAGCCAGAATAGGAACCAAAATAAATAACATTAATAAATTATTCATTAAAAATTAAATAAAGATAAAGAAAGTATTGTTGTACTATTTAATAAAATTGATGGTTTAAGAACAAATAATAAAATAGATAATGTTAAAGTAGATATAATAAAACTATTTGTACTACTTATTTCTATTTCGGAATTAGAATTTAAATTTTTTATTATTTTTAATTCTTTGTCACTATATTCAGAGCTATTTGCTTCTTCTGTAAATAATATTTTTATTATTTTTAAATAATAAGAAGCACTTATTATACTTACAATTATAGCTATAATTGACATAAAGTAATATCCATTTTGAATTGCTGAATATAATACAAATTGTTTAGAAAAAAATCCTATTAAAGGAGGTATTCCAGCCATACTAAATAAACAAATTGTTAAAGTTATCGATAAAACAGGATTTAAGTAAAATTGACCTTTTAATTCTGAAATATAATTTATATCATCCTCTATTCCTGTTTCATCTTCAACCATTATACTTTTGATTAAATCTCTAAAAGAATTTTTAATTATATATCCAAATAATATTAAAATTAAAAAAGTATTTAAATTTGTAATAGTATATTGTATAATATAAAAAATTAAAGCTTCTATAGATTGTTCAGAATTTATAGCTAAAGCTAATAAAATAAATCCTACATGTGATATAGTACTATAAGCTAATAATCTTTTTATTTTAGTTTGAGCTAAACCTAAAATTGTACCTATTAATAATGAAAATAAAGAACTTATTAATAATAAATTTTTACTTCAGAAAAAACTATTATTAAAACTTAAAGGATTATTATTTCACATAATATTTAAAGGATTTAATTCTAAAATTATATTAATATTTTCTATTAAATTAATATGAGTTTGAATTTCAAATAATATTAAAAATATAGATATTTTAGGCATTATAGTTAATCATGTTGTGATAATTGTTGCACTATCTGCATAAACATCTGGTGCTCAATTATGTAAAGGTGCTGCTGCTATTTTAAATAATAATCCTATAAAGATTAATATTAAACCTAAACTAAAACCTAATAATATATTATTATTATCCATTACTGAAATCATACTATATATAGAATCTAAATTAGTTAATCCTGTGAAAGAATATATTAATCCACAACCTAATAATATTATACAAGAAGCTAAACTTCCTAATAAAAAATATTTTAATCCAGCAGATATTGCTAATTCTGAATGTCTATATAAAGAAGCTAATATATATACTCCAAAAGATTGTAATTCTAAACTTAAATATAAAGTTATTAAATTCGAAGAACTTATTAATAATAAAGAACCTAAAGTTGATATTAATACTATTATTGAATATTTTATTCTATAATTATTAATTGATAATATATTATGACCTTCTTCATTTAATTCTAGATTATTATCTATAAATTTATGATTTATTAAAGGTCAAGCTATTAGTATTACAGAACCTGTTAATACTATAACTATATCAAATAATTGTGTGAATAAAGTAATTTGAAATAAACCACTATATATACCTATACCTGATCCAATTGACTGAATATAAAAAGCATTAAAAGTTAATGCTCCAGTATAAAGTAATAATAGAGAAGATATTCTTAAATATAAATTTGATGAAATATTTCTATTTATTGAAGGTAGGGCTATTGCCACTATAAGAATCATGATACTAATAAACATCATTACTTTTATTTAAAAAATTTTTATTTGATTTTTTATATTTTATTTATTATTATGTTATTCATAATTAAATAAATTAAAATATTTTTCATAATATTTGTTTTAGTTATTTTATTACATCCTATTGGATTTGAACCAATATACAAATACTTCGAAGGCAAACGCTGTTCCAATTCAGCTAAAGATGTTACAGATTTTCGTAAAAAACTTTAGATTATAATTTTTATAAATAAAAATATAAAAAGGATATAATATTCAACTAATTAAAACATCAAAAAATTTTTATTTTATTTCTTTAAAAATAAAAATTTTTGTTTTTGTTTTTATTCAAATAACTTCTTCTTAACTAATTTTTATATTTAATAAATAGTAATATTTAACTTATAATTTGGTTGCTTTTTATTTTTAATATTATACGAGAAAAGAGACTTGAACTCTTACGATTAAAAAAAAATCATAAATTCCTAAGATTTACCCGGCTACCAAATTTCGGCACACTCGCAAATTAATAAGTATATATACATAAAAATATATTTTAAATTAATTAATTTAAATATAAATAGTATACAAATCAAGAATATTTTATTAGACTAAAAATACATTAATTATAAAAATAATATTATAATTATAATTAAGAGATAGAGTAATCGAAACTCTGTCTGCATAGTGTAAATATGCTATTAAACCACTCAACTAATCTCTTTTTAATTAAAAAGGGGGTAAAATTTTTTTATTTTCCAGCTGCACTTTCCAGTACCGCTACCTTGCTATGACTTTTGAGATGTTACTCAATTGAATTAATAAAAACTAATTAGTTTTACATAGCTGTTATAATATTAAAAATAAATAACTATATAAATTTAAAAATATAAATTTAAATTTAACTATGAAAAGTTTTAATAACATTCTTATTTCCATCAATATAAGCTTCTTCCCAGCGACAGACAGTTAGTTCATCACGGATGCTAGTTTCACCGTTGCGCTTCTTATCAACGATTACTCGAAATTCCATCTTCATGTTCCCGAATTACAGAGAACAATCCGTTTTAATTTATATTTTAACTTTTTTTAATGATTAGCTCTTCCTTCTTCCCAAAATTAATCTTTCGATTATTTCATTTTAAGGAAAAGTTTAGCATCACTTTGTAAAAGTTTTTGTGGCACGTCTATTGCCCAGTTCATAAGGGCCATAAAGACTTGTCTTAGTCCCAAATGAAACTCTATAAGAATCATAAATTGTTAAGTATATAATAATATATATATTAAATTAGCAATAGGGATTTCGTCCGTTAGCGGAATTAACCTAAGTTCTCACGATACGGACTGAAGACAGCCATGCAACACCTGTATTAAATGTTTTAATTTAATATTATAATATAATTATAATTTAAATATCAAACATTCCTTTATTGTATATATAAATATATAAGAAAAAAAAATAAAGTTTTTATTCAAGAACTGGTAAGGTTTTGCGCGGATTATCGTATTAAATAACATGCTTCACTTCGTTTGCTCCGAAACCGACTAATTTTTTTGTTTTCAACTTTGCAGTTGTACTCACAAGGCGGAATGGTTATCGTGTTAACATTACCATTAGTAAATTTTTACTAATAATTACCATTCATCGTTGACAGAGAGGGGTAATCTGGGTATCTAATCCTATTTCCTATCCTCACCTTCGTTTCTGAGCGTCAATCATTAATGGAAAAAAGCTTTCGCCTTTAATATTCTACTTAGTATCTGTAAATATCGGACCTACTCTAAGCATTATTTTTATATCCTCTATTTGATTCTAGCTTTTATTCTTAACTTATTTAAATTTAAATTTTTATAAATTAATTTTAAAGCCGCCTACAAACCCTTTACGCCTGATTAAGACGATTAACGTTTGTGTCTCTGGCCTTACCGAGTCTTCTGGCACCAGATTTGGACGACACTAATAATAAGGTAATATCATTTTTTTCCCTTATGTTATCAATTCATAATTGATTTCAGTTAGCTAGTTCACTCTTTCGAGCATTGACTAATATTCTCGACTGCTGGTAGTATAAACTACTTGGGAGATTTCATTCCCAATGTGGCCATTTGTTCTCTCAAACATAGCTATTGATCGTCGGCTTGGTAGGCCTTTACCCTCCCAACTACCTAATCAAAGTAAATAGTATTTTATAACAGAATAATTCTTTTAATAATTTGTATTTCCTATTTATGAAAATTATAAAGTAACTTATTTACTATTCTCACCTTTACACCTTATTAAATTATTATTAACAATGATTTGCATGTCTTAAACTACTGAACAACGTTCAATCGGAACCAAAATTAAATTCTTATGATATTTTAACAAAAAATTTTTTAAATTTTGTTTTATTTTATATGTTTTAATCGCAATATTTAGTATCTCTTTTATTATTTTATTTGTTTATAAAACTATCTTCTATGGCTTTTTAGCCTTAAAAAGAAATCGAATTGTAATTAAAAAATTTTAGTTTTAAACTGCTTATAAAATAACCATTAAGTCTTAAAAATTTTTAAAGGGGGTAAATTAATAAAAATAATACATATATATATTAAGAAACTTAAATAATTTAATAATAAATTAAATATAATTAAATAAATAGATAATAATTTATAATTTAGAATAAATTAAATCTATATATAATAAATATAATTTATATAATAAATTAATAAGGGGATATATTAAATGCTATTAAGATACTAGGTATTAAAATAATAAAAGCTACACAAACAGGTAATAAATTTAATCAACATAATTCAATTAAAGCATCATATCTCATTCTAGGTAATGTAGCTCTAAATCATACAAACATAAAACAGAATAAACATGTTTTTAATCCAAGTATAATAGATTGTAAATTTATTAAAGAATCATTTATAAATAATTCAGGCATATGAAATCCTCCTAAAAATAAAATAGAAGTAATACAACTAAATAAAACTATTGAAGCATATTCAGCTAAGAAGAAAAAAATAAAGGGTGCACTAGAATGTTCAGTAAAGAAACCAGCTACTAATTCAGATTCAGCTTCTTGTAAATCAAAAGGTGTACGAGAAGTTTCAGCTAATATAGAAATAAAATAAAATATAAACACTGGAAATAATGGTATAATATATCAAATAGCTTGTTGATTTTCAATTATAGTTGTAAAATTAAATGAACCAGTTAATAAAATTATAATTAATAAAGCAGAACTTAATATTAATTCATAACTAATCATAGCAGCAGTACTTCTTAATGAACCTAAAAAAGCATAAGTAGAATTTGCTGATCAACCAGCAAATAATATACCATATACTCCTAATGAAGATAAAGCTACAGTATATAATATCCCTAATGTAAAATCAGATAAACTTAAACCTTGTCCAAAAGGAATTATCCCTCATCCTAATAAACTAAATATTAAAGAAAACACAGGTGCTAAATAAAATAATATTTTATTAGATTGAGAAGGTATAACTGTTTCTTTAACTATTAATTTAAGAGCATCACTAAAAGGTTGTAATAGACCATAATATCCTGTAGTATTAGGACCAACTCTTCTTTGATGAGCTGCTAATTGTTTTCTTTCTATTATAGTCATAAAAGCTACTGATAATAATACAGGTAATATCACTAATAATACATCTAATAAATTTATTATTAAATTTAACAGAGTTAAAATTAAATTATTTGTATTCATAGAGAAATATAATTATTATCTTAATTTATATCTATATTTTATTTTATAATTGATTATCCACTTTAATTTTATACTTTAGTCTTTAAATTTTCTTATTTTTATTTTTAAAGAATAATTTAAATTTCTATTTGTATATAACTTAAAATTATAATCTTATTTTAAATTCTTATAAAATTTCAATAAATATAAACATTGATTATTAGTTAATTAAAATTAACAACATAACTTAATAAATGAAATTTTATTATTTTATTAAATATTTTTAATAAAAATATTTAAAATTTTTTGTTTATATAATTTTCATTTAAGTAAATTGTAAAAAATATATGAAATAAAGACACTGTAACAATAATTTTATTTTTATATTACTAATCTAATTAATAAATTCTAAATAATTTGTATAAATATTATTTGCATATTTATTTATTATATAAACAGTTATAAAATAGATTAAACTTTTAAATATATAAAATTTTTAGATTTTTTATTTATTGTTATTCTCTTTTGGATTCGAACCAAAATTAACACTTTAGAAGAATGCAGTTCTACCATTGAACTAAGAGAATTAATTATTATTTACTTTATAATTTAATATTATTAATAGATTTTAATAATAATAATAATTAATTTAATACATTTATATTTTTTTTTTTCATGACTAGAGAGTTAAGAGGGAATTGAACCCTAATATTTATAAATTTTGCAGATTTATTACAGAAACCATCTGAAAACTTAACTCTAATTTATTTAATAAAAAAAAAATATATATATTTGATAAAATGTAAAATTAGATAAAGGGGGTAATATTAAATTTAAATTAAATAAATAAGAATAATTATTTTTTATTTAATGAGATAAAGATAGGTGCTATCATAGATAATAATAAAATAATACTACATATAATTAATAATATTGCAGCATAAGTATAAATTAATTGTCCAATAGCTTCTATTTGACTAAATGAAATAAATGTAGTATCTGCGATATTAGATTGAGAAGTAATCTGTATATTATTAACAAAATTTAATTTATTATTATTTAAAATAAATAAATTAAAATTAGTAATAGAATCAAATATTATATTTAAACCAGATATATTATTAAAACTAAATGGTAAAATGTTAAACATTTCAAACATAAATAATGAACCAACTACAAAAGCTAAAGGTAAATTTTTAGTATATTGTTTTCCTGTATCTATAATGTCTGTAAATGATATATTAATCATCATAATTACAAATAAAAATAAAACTGTTATAGCACCTACATATACAATAATATATGATAAACCAAGAAAACCTATCCCTGATAATATTAAATAACCTGCTGCATTTATAAAAACAGAAATTAAATATATTACTGATATTACAGGATTTTTAGAGGTTATTACTAATACACTTGATATTATAGTTGTAAAACTTAATATATTTATTAATATGAATTTCATTTTTAACTTTAATTTAAGCCTATTGATAAATTTTTATTTTATTAATCTTCGATTTAAAATTTTATATTAATTATATAAGATTTAACGGTAAAGGCTGTAAACATTTTATTTTTTATAATTATTAATTTTAATGTAGGTTTAACCTAAAAATATGATATTTTAATTTAAAAAATATATTTGAAATATTTTTATAATAATTACTTTAAAGTCATAAATTAATAGAATTAATAAATGATATCTGAATAGTTAATATTCTCTTTTAAAAATTATTTTAAATATGTAAATTAAAGTGTATGATAAAAATTTTGATAATGTAAAAATATTTAACTAGGAAAAAACTAGCTATTAATTAAAAATAAAATTAAAATTATTAAAATTAATATTAATTGATTAAGTAATGTAATTTATTTATTTAAAACAGTTTAACCGGTTTATTTTAAAAATAACTTAGAGCATGTTTGATAATTTTAAATTCTTCTAGATCTTAATGGTTTTAAGATTACTCTTGAAACACCTTATTTTTTTACAAAGCCACCACAGATGATCTCCTTAAAGCAATAGAACACCATGTCCAAATATAAAATAAATAACTTAAAGGGGGTCAGATATTGTTTCAAAGGAAATAAAAAGAAAATGCAAGCAATAAAATTTAACATGTTAAAGATAATAATTAAACTGAAAATCAATGCCATACCAATTTCTATTGATATAAAAACTAATGAGCTTTTTTCATAGTATTTAATTATTTTAATTAATCTAGGATAATTTTTTAATCTTTCATCAATATTATATTTATTAATAATATAAAGTGACAAAAGAGATAAAAAAAAAAGCATAAAGAACATTAAACAGACTAACCAAAACAAGATAAATACTCCAAATGAATAATTAACAATTGGTTCAGCATTTCCAGGTATTGATATATTCAACAAATTTAATATAAAAAGAAAAGAAAATGCTGATCTATAATTATTTTTCATTAGATTTATATGTTGATCGAGTCATTTTAATTTTTAAATCGCTTTCTAAGGGTTTATCAGTATCTGTGTTATTACCTTCATTAGTACCTTGAGCTTTACATTCTTTCTTTCCTTCATAAATAGCTCGACCAATTATTGTTATAATTGCTATACCTTTTAATCCTTTAAATATTTTGGGGCTAACTCGATTAGCCATTAAAACTGTTAAACTTATTATCAGAATTTCACAACTTAAAATTATTCACAAATTAGAATTAATAAAATGAAAAATATTTGTTAAGAAGTCACTTAAGATTATTAAAAGAATTTTAGTAAGATCCTTGAAGTTATTTAATAGATTAACCATTATTATATATTTGAACTTTTCTTTTTTTTAACTCTTCTTAATATACTTTTATATTAGATTAATAAATTAGATTTTTATTAAAAATATTTTCGAAGTTAGGACATTGTAAACCATTAATTCATAATGACAGAATTATTTCAATTCAATTAAATTATAATGATTATGTGATACATTTCAGAGATAGCCAACAATTATTAATTAATTCTTTAAAAAATTTAGCAATATGTTTTGGAGTAGAGACTCAAAAATCTTTCTTTCCTTATACTTTTGTTAATGAAAATAATTTAAATTATATCGGAAATGTTCCAGATTTAAAATATTTTGATAAAGTATCTAAAAAGATTATAATAAATATTCTGAACAATATTTTAATAATTGAAACCTTAAAGAAGAAACAGAAAAATACAATATAATTGACTGTGTTTCACTTTATGAAATTATTATTAAATTTAATAATATGATATTTGATTTATTTAAAATTAATATTCATAAATATCCTACATTATCTTCATTAGCTTTCGCTATATTTAGAACTCACTTCTTAAAAAAGATGAGATACCACAATTAAGTGGACAAATAGCTAAAGATATAAGACAGTCTTATACAGGAGGAGCAGTAGATATGTATATTCCAACTAATGAGGAAAATACTAAAATCTATGCTTATGATGTTAATAGTTTATATCCAGCTCAAATGGAAAATAATTTCATGCCTATAGGTAGACCTATTTTCTTTAAAGGGGATGTTAGAATTTCTGATCCTAATGCGTTTGGATTCTTTTATTGCAAAATAATTGCTCCAGATAATCTAGAACATCCAATTTTACAAACACATGTTAAAATTGGAAATGATACAAGAACAATAGCACCACTTGGAGAATGATATGATATGTTATTTTCCCCTGAAATGGATAATGCTATTAAATATGGATATAGATTCGAAATACTTTGAGGATATAAATTCCAACATAAAATTTTATTTAAAAATTATGTTCAATGTTTATACAACTTAAGATCTAAATTTGACAAATCTAATCCTTTAAATTATACAGCTAAATTGTTGTTAAATAGTTTATATGGTAGATTTGGAATGATTGATTCTTTTCCAGATATTACGATTTTTAATTCTGAAAAATCTTATTCTAAATTTATGAAAGATCATGCCGAAGAAGTTATGAAAATTGTTGAATTAGGAGATAAAATCTTAATCCAACATAGATCAAACGAAAAAGACCAACAAACTGAATTATATGGAAATTTAGAAACTCATAATGTTAGTATTGTTATAGCAGCTGCAATTACTGCTTATGCTAGAATTCATATGAGTCAATTTAAAAATAATTCTAATTACAATCTTTATTATTCAGATACAGACAGTATTTATATTGATAAACCATTAAATAAGTCTCTAGTAAATAACAAAGTTTTAGGATTGATGAAGCTAGAAAATGTTTTAAATAAAGCTATTTTCTTAGCTCCTAAAATGTATTACTTTGAAACTATTGAGGGGGATATTGTTTATAAAGTTAAAGGTCTTAAACATGAAGTTGAATTAACTAAATTAGATTTTGAAAATTTACTAATTAAACAATCTATTTTAGAAAAATTCCAGGATAAATGAATCAGAAATATTTCTGATGGTAATATACAAGTAAGAAATGATCTATACACTTTACAAGTTACAAATAATAAAAGAGAATTAATTTTTAATGAAAATAATAAATTAATTTCTACTAAACCTTATAAAATAGCTGATAAAGATATTGTTAAGGTCTAGGGCCTGTGTACTACTTTTATGATTTTTATTACCCCCATTAATTAAGAATAAATTTCGAGGCCTAAAATTTATTCTCAGAGTTAACTAGAATCGAACTAGTAATAATAAACTCCTCGAAAGAATATTATTAAACCATTTAACCCTTAATTTCTTAACAAGGAGTAATCAATTAAATAATTAAGTTATAGTTATTTAACTCTTTAATTAATTTAAATTAGAATTCTTTAAAGGGGATTCTCCATCACCTAAAGTTTTATCTCCGGTGCAAGAAAGTATTACTCAAGTTTTATCTCCTGTTCAAGAAAGTATTACACCGATTATGTCTCCAGAAATGGCTACTTACGCAATTGATGACCAACAAATTCAGGATTATAGAAGTGCTTTATCACCTCAAGTTGTAGAAAATACAATTCAAGAAGTAGATAATCAAGAAACTTCTATTTTAGAAAATATTCTTGATGATGAACCAATAATTAATACAAATCCATTTAGTGCAGTATTAGCTGCTATTAGAAGTAGAAGAAGTGTTATTGAAGATAATATCGAAAATCAACCCGAATCTTCATATGTTACTCAAGAAACTGAAATAGATCCATTGATTAATAACCCAGATTATCAACAAGCAATTTGAGATAGTAATAAAATTAAAAATTTAGATGTTGATAATTCACAAATGAATATATCTAATAAATCTGAAATTAATGAAGAATTACCTAAAATCGAAATTGATAGTAGTTCTAGTTCAGATTCATCTAAAGAACATTATTTTCCAAAACCAGAATTAACAGAAGATGAAATTAAAAGTGGATTTAAAACAATTAATGATAATATTTCTGATAAACAAAGTGTTGGTTCTCCTAATATATCTCAATTAGGTCTAAATCCTACAGCTGGTCCTTCTAGATTATCTCCTTTAATAATGAACAGACCATCTCTATCAAATTTAAGAGATGATACTGATGCATTATTCGATAATAGTGATGTTTTATCACCTATTTGAGATCAAGTAGATGTTAAAAATAATATAAAAGCCAGATTTGCTGATTGCGAAATTGAAATAAATTTTAAAGAATTATGAAATCGAGCTAAAACTATTCTTATTATTACAAATGACAATCAGAAAGTTGAATATCCATTTAACTCTAATTCTGATAGAGATTTGGTACAAACATTTAATTGAGGATCAAGAGTTAATTTAGAAATTCATGAAGGATTAACCACTGAATTAAAAGAAGTAATTATTATTGATTTGGATAATAATCCACATTCAGTTTATGAAAATCTTAAATATGTTAAATAGACCATTTATTAAACTTAAAAGACTAAGTGGAAAGGAAAGAAAAGAAAATAAAGTCTATGTAAACACTGCTAAACTGACTTTAAATGATCAGAAAAATTACAATTAACATAATGAAAAATTTAACACAAACACATATTAGTTTTCTATCTACAATTAATAGAAATTTTGAAGTTGATAAATCAGGAAAATATCATTATTTAAATTTATATAAAATTGAATTGAAAAACATAGCTTATTTTATAAATAAAATTAAAGATGATGAAATTATTTTAATTTTTCCATTTATCACGACAACGGAAAGACCAACTGATCCATATTTGAGACTATCTGATCAATTTTTAGTAACAAATAAAAGCAATCCTGAACTAATCACTGAATTAAAGGAAGTAATTATTATTGATTTAGATTATAATCCTCAATATTCTAAATAAATCACCTATTATTCTTTTAAAATATTTAATAAGGGGTTTTATTATTTAATTAGATTTTTCTAATTTATACTTCAACTATTAAGTTGATATCCCATATTATAGTTCTTTATTAAATTTATCAATAACTTGTTAGTTAAATTGATTTTAAACATAAAGAATGAAAAATATTTTAATAAACTTAATGATTTTAATATTATTAACATTTTTATTAGTAATTTATATCCAATTTGGATTATTACTTCTAATACAAATCAGAATTTGATTAATGGTATTTTCCTTATCAAATTTTTTAATAGGAATTAATCCATTTTCAAAAGAATTGCATATAGTTAGATTTATGTCAATTATTGTAATAATATTTTTATTATATTATAATTCAATACAGTCTACAATAATAACTGCATTTATTTACCGTTATCAATAAATAAAATTTCATATTTAAAGGAAATCGGTCAAAATACAATATATGTTGATTCTAATAGTGAATCTAAAATGTTGTGTTTATTTAACATAAATGAAATATCTGATTTTCTAACTTGAGAATTAGATATTAACAATAATTATATTGCTACTATTGAATTTATTCCTGATATATCAAAATATGATATAGATGCTCCACAAATGATTCTATCAAAACCTTTCTTAATAAATAAATTTAGTTCTTCGGAAACTATTATGAAATTTATTGATGAAAGACTTTATTATATGGTTGATTATTATTGTCTAGATGACACTGTGATCCTAGATAATAAAAATAGAAGTGGACCAGGTGTAATATTAAATTATACAAAATTTTATTACTAAATATAAAATTTATTTTGATTTTTAACCCCATTACTTTTAAAGTATTAACTTTTATTAATTTATTATATTATTAATTCTTATATAAATACCAGCTTTATCTTTGATGTTAGATAATATGTCTATTTAATTATCCTTTATTCCTAATAGGGGTAATAAACCTTTAATTATTTATTTTTTGTTTTTTTTTTGTTTTTTTTGTTTTTAGAGTTAGAAATTGAACAATTTTAAACATCAAGTCTATTTTATAAATTAGTAATGCTAAACTAAATAATTCACATTTACTTACATTTGCATCCTATTAAGAAATGTTCTTTTTCTTATAAAATTAAATATTATTTCATTTCTTAAATTAAATTATGGATTAATATAATAAAAAGAAATATTATTAAAAAAATAATAGAAATAAATTTAAGATAGTATCTAGGGGTTAGTTTCTTGCTTTATATACATTCAGCGCTTATCTAATATGTTTGTGGCTACCCAACTATGCTTGTTTAATAAATTAAATTCAACAATTGGTGCACTAGAGAAACACAGCCTATTGATCCTTTCGTACTAGAAGGTCTTCCCCTTTTTACTATTTATCTCTTCAGAAGATAGGGACCATACTGACTCACGTCGTATTAAACCCAACTCGCGTACCCTTTTAATCGGCGAACAGCCGAACCCTTCCAAGCTTCTTCACCCGGAGGATAGGATGAGTCGACATCGAGGTGCCAAACAGCCAGAACAATATGTACTCTTGCCGGCTATCAGCCTGTTATCCCTAGCGTAACTTTTATCGATTGATCCCCGTCTATTCCATTTTATAGCGAGGGGTCACTATGCCCTACTTACGTATCTGTTTGACTTCTAAGTCTTTCAGTTAGATATGCTTTCCGCCATTATACCATTCAAAAGCTTTCACTGCTTTATTGATTTCCATTCAATTTCTAGCTATATCTTATAATAATAAAACAAATTTATTAAGTTTTATTAAATTTAATTCTATTTTATATTAAAGAATTAATAATTTTTGTCTGTATATTAAAATATAAAATTATAATATTATAAATTTATTTAAATCTTTGGATGTACTTTGCTACTTTTTTAAAGACGACCGCCCCAGTCAAACTACCAATTAGTCATTTATCCCTTAAATTTCAATTTATAAGGTAAACAAGGATTCAATTCAAATTTTAAGGTTTTCCACAAAAAGTCTCTCGACATCCCTAATAACTATTAATTGAATTTAAATCAATGTAATAACTAACTATAGTAAAGCTGCATAGGGTCTTCCCGTCCCTCTGAAGATAGCGAGCATCTGCACTCGCAATTCAATTTCACTGAGCAAGTTGTAGAGACAGTAAGACCATCGTTACATTATTGATACTAGACCACATTTAATGGCCAATTTATTTTGCTACCTTAGGATCCTCATAGTTAAGACCGCTATTAACCAGACTTTCAATTAGTAACTTTAAAATTACCTCTTTTATATTAATGGCATTGAGCAAATTTCATTCAGAATACTATTATCTTAATAATTGCTCTGAATTGTGTTTTTAGTAAACAGTCGTGGCCTCCGATTTTATTATACCATATAAAAAAATTAATTATGGCTAATTTAAAATTTTATATGGTTTCTCTTATTGTCAAACTTATGAGAACAATTTGCCGAGTTCCTTAACAACTTTTAGCTCTACGCCTTAGTATACTCTACTTACAAACCTGTGTCGGTTTAGGGTACGGTAGTTAATAATTTAAATAATAAATTATATATATTTAATTTTCCTGATCTATTATAATTTACCATATAGATTTTCAATATATTACTCATCAGTCAAAACTTTGGTTCTGAACCTTAGAGGCCGCATTAACATAAGGTGGTTTAACCTTTCCTTATAACCCTTTTGTATTCGGCGAGAAGTATTATAACTTCTTTACGTTACTCATGTCAGCATTATCTCTTCAGTTATTTTCAAACAATGAAACACTGTTTATCATAAATTATACTGAATGTTCTACTACCTAATTTATAAACATAATTTTATTTATATTTATAATTAACAGGATATCGGTTGATTATTTAAGACCCGTTAAATTTATGGCGCAATAGTCTAAGGGCTGCTACGTTGTTACAACGGTCATTAAAAGATAGCGACTACCAGGCTCACTTTACAGCTGCATTCAATCTATTACTTCCTTTAATTTCACTTAATAATCATTCGGGACCTTGATCCATGTTCTCGGCTGTTTCCGTCTTGACTATTCAACTTATCATGAATAGTCTGAATATCTATTATCAATTTATGTTATTCCGAGTTTTATTTCCATTGGTAAGATTTTCAAGATCCCCTCAACCTAAACATTTAATAAAATGAAAAATTTTATTATTAGTTGGGAATTACCGTGCTGTACCTCCATAAATTTATTAATAGATGTCATACTTAAATATGTTTCGTAGAAAACCAGCTATCACCAGTTCAGATTGGCATTTCACCGCTTTCCAAAACTCTTCGGAGAATTTTGCAACATTCAACCGTTCGATCCATTATAATCTGGTTTTGGAAAGATCAACTGACTTCGGGTCTAATAATAGTAACTATCCCAAAATTATTATTTGTAAATAAATCACTTATATTATAATTAATATTTATTTATAAGGAATTTATTCTATTTTATTTTTATAAAATATTTTTAAATTTATTAATTTTATATACAAATAATTTAGTCGCTTTCGCTAAGGCTAATTAACCTTGCTACTATTATTAACTTACTGACCCATTATGCAAAAGGTACGTTGTCATTTTATTATTTAAAACTTCAACTGCTTATAGAATTACTAATTCAAGACTATTTCATTCCGTTATACAACGAACTTTTTCAACTTTTCCTTTACAGTACTTTTCACTATCGCTAAATTTATTATACTTAGCCTTAGAGGATGGTTCCCCTATATTCCAACAAGTTTGCTCTCATTGTACTTATTATTTAAAAATAATTTAATATTTTACAGGACTGAATACCTTCTTTGGTAATTATTATAATAAATAATTATTATACAATTATTTAATTATAATTAATAATATTCCAACTTCATTTATTATAATAAATAATTATATTATTTCAAATATTTATATTTTTAGGCTAATCCAATTTCACTCACCATTACTTTTGGAGTCTCGGTTGATTTCCTTTCCTTTCCTTAATACAATGTTTTGCTTCAGGAAGTATCAATATTTAAGGTTTCCCTTAGGATCGCCATAATTTAGTCACTTTTTATATTTATATATTTTAATATATAAATATTAATAAGTTTATGGCTTTTGGTTAATGCCTCCTTTTTAATAAATTTGCTAGTTATCCTTAATAATTCCTTTTAATTACTTTGATGTTTTTACTAAATTGTCATCTATACTTTTATTATCTAATTATATTTAAAACTATCTATTTTAATTTAT